CTTCTTCTGTCCGAAGAAAGGATTCATCGAAATAATGAGTCACCCGTTCCATTGATATGGGCACATCTGAGATCAACAAATGCTCGGGAGTTCCTCTATTCAATCTTTTTCCTTCTTCTTTTTGCTGGATATCTCGTTCGTATACATCTTCTCTTTGTTTCCCGAGCCTCTAGTGAGTTACAGACAGAGTTAGAAAAGATCAAATCTTTGATGATTCCATCATACATGATGGAATTTCGAAAAATTCTGGATAGGTATCCTACATCTGAACTGAATGCTTTCTGGTTAAAGAATCTATTTCTAGTTGTTCTGGAACAATTAGAAATAGGGGGTTCTCCTTCTGGTGGTCCCGCTTATGGGGTCAAATCAATACGTTCTAAGAAGAAATATTGGAAGATCAATCTCATCGATCTTGTAAGTATCATACCAAATCCCATCAATCCAATCATTTTTTCGAGAAATACGAGACATCTAAGTCGTACAAGTAAAGAGATCTATTCATTGATAAGAAAAAAAAAAAACGTGAACGGTGATTGGATTGATGATCAAATCGAATTCTGGGTCGCGAACAGTGATTTGATTGATGATGAAGAAAGAGAATTCTTGGTTCAGTTCTCCACCTTAACGACAGAAAGAAGGATTGATCAAATTCTATGGAATCTGACTCATAGTGATCATTTATCAAAGAATGACTCTGGTTATCAAATGATTGAACAGCCGGGATCAATTTCCTTACGATACTTAGTTGACATTCATAAAAAGAATCTAATGAATTATGAATTCAATAGATCCTGTTTAGCAGAAAAACGGGTATTCCTTGCTCATTATCAGACAATCGCTTATTCACAAACCTCGTGCGGGGCTAATAGTTTTCATTCCCCATCTCCTCATGGAAAACCCTTTTCGCTCCGCTTAGCCCTATCCCCTTCTAGAGGTATTTTAGTGATAGGTTCTATAGGAACTGGACGATCCTGTTTGGTCAAATACCTAGCGACAAACTCCTATGTTCCTTTCATTACGGTATTTCCGAACAAGTTCCTGGATGACAAGCCTAAAGGTTATCCTATTGATGATAGTGATAGTGACGATATTGATAGTGACGATATTGATATTGATGATAGTGATATTGATGATAGTGATGATGATGATAGTGATGATGACCTTGATATTGATACGGAGCTGCTAACTATGTATATGACGCCAAAAAGAGACCGATTTGATATCACCCTTCAATTCGAATTAGCAAAAGCAATGTCTCCTTGCATAATATGGATTCCAAACATTCATGATCTGCATGTGAATGAGTCGAATTACTTATCCCTCGGTCTATTAGAGAACTCTCTCTCCAGGGATTGTGAAAGATGTTCCACTGGAAATATTCTTGTTATTGCTTCGACTCATATTCCCCAAAAAGTGGATCCCGCTCTAATAGCTCCGAATCAATTCAATACATGCATTAAGATACGAAGGCTTCTTCTTCCACAACAACGAAAGCACTTTTTCATTCTTTCATATACTAGGGGATTTCACTTGGAAAAGAGGATGTTCCATACTAACGGATTCGGGTCCATAACCATGGGTTCCAATGCGCGAGATCTTGTAGCACTTCTCAATGAGGCCCTATCAATTAGTATTACACAGAAGAAATCCATTCTAGAAACTAATACAATTAGATCAGCTCTTCATAGAAAAACTTGGGATTTTCGATCCCAGATAAGATCGGTTCAGGATCATGGGATCCTTTTCTATCAGATAGGAAGGGCTGTTGCAAAAAATGTACTTCTAAGTAATTGCCCCATAGATCCTATATCTATCTATATGAAGAAGAAATCATGTAAGGGAGGGGATTCTTATTTGTACAAATGGTACTTCGAACTTGGAACGAGCATGAAGAAATTCACGATACTTCTTTATCTTTTGAGTTGTTCTGCCGGATCGGTCGCTCAAGATCTTTGGTCTTCATCCAGACCCAATGAAAAGAAGTGGATCACTTCTTATGGATTCGTTGAGAATGATTCTGATCTAGTTCATGGCCTATTACTATTATTACTATTCGAAGTAGAAGGCGCTCTGGCTCTGGCGGGATCCTCACGGACAGAAAAAGATTGCAGTCAGTTTGAGAATAATCGAGTGACATTACTTCTTCGGTCCGAACCAAGGCACGGAGCGTTAGATATTATGCAAAATGGATCTTTTTCTATCGTTGATCAGAGATTTCTATATGAAAAATACGAATCGGAGTTTGAAGAAGGGGCTCTCGATCCGCAACAGATAGAGGAGGATTTCTTCAATCACATAGTTTGGGCTCCTAGAATATGGCGCCCTTGTGGCAATCTATTTGATTGTATCGAAAGGCCTACTGAATTGGGATTTCCCTATTGGACTGGGTCATTTCGGGGCAAACGGATCATTTATCATAAAGAGGATGAGCTTCAAGAGAAGGATTCGGAGTTCTTGCAGAGTGGAACCACGCAATACCAGACACGAGATAGATCTTCCA